ATGGCCCCTAACATCCGTAAATCCCACCCACTACTAAAAATAATCAATAACTCACTAATCGACCTACCCGCCCCCTCAAATATCTCCGCCTGATGAAACTTTGGATCCCTATTGGCCATCTGCTTAGCCACACAAATCCTCACAGGCCTCCTGCTGGCAATACACTATACCGCAGATACATCCCTAGCCTTCACTTCAGTAGCCCATACATGCCGAGACGTCCAGTACGGATGACTCATTCGAAACTTACATGCGAACGGTGCTTCATTCTTCTTCATTTGCATCTACCTCCACATCGGCCGCGGCTTCTATTATGGCTCCTACCTATACAAAGAGACCTGAAACACGGGCGTAATCCTACTACTCACCCTTATGGCAACTGCCTTCGTTGGTTATGTCCTACCATGAGGACAAATATCATTCTGAGGGGCTACAGTCATCACTAACCTATTCTCTGCCCTACCATATATCGGACAAACTTTAGTCGAATGGGCGTGAGGCGGATTCTCGGTAGACAACCCAACCCTTACCCGATTTTTTGCTCTTCACTTCCTCCTGCCTTTTCTAATCGCAGGAATCACACTAGTCCACCTGACCTTCCTCCATGAAACAGGCTCAAACAACCCCTTAGGAATCGTATCAGACTGTGACAAAATCCCATTCCACCCATACTTCTCACTCAAAGATGTCCTAGGGGCCGTCTTAATAGTCTCTCCATTACTAGCACTAGCCCTATTCTCACCAAACATGCTAGGGGACCCAGAAAACTTCACCCCAGCAAACCCACTAGTCACTCCCCCCCATATTAAACCAGAATGATACTTCCTATTTGCCTACGCCATCCTACGATCTATCCCAAACAAACTGGGAGGGGTCCTAGCACTAGCTGCCTCAGTACTAATCTTATTCCTAGTACCATTCCTCCACAAGTCCAAACAACGATCAATAACATTCCGGCCCCTCTCCCAGATCCTGTTCTGAGTATTAGTAGCTAACCTACTGGTTCTGACATGAGTGGGAAGCCAACCAGCAGAACACCCGCTCATCATTATTGGACAGATTGCCTCACTCTCCTACTTCACCATTATCCTATTCCTCTTTCCCGCTGTCAGCGCCCTAGAAAATAAAATACTAAACTACTAAATACTCTAATAGTTTATAAAAACATTGGCCTTGTAAGCCAAAGATTGAAGCACAGCCGCTTCTTAGAGTTTCCCCACAACAACACCTCAGAGAAAAAGGACTTAAACCTTCATCTCCAGCTCCCAAAGCTGGTATTTTCAATAAACTACTCTCTGACCTAATACCCTAAACAGCCCGAATTGCCCCCCGAGATAACCCCCGCACAAGTTCCAACACAACAAACAGAGTTAACAACAACCCCCACCCAGCCACCAGAAATATCCCTACCCCACACGAGTAGAATATAGCCACACCACTGAAATCTAGACGAACAGAAGATATACCGACACTATCCACGGTATTAACCTCAAACTTGCAAAACTCAGCAAACCCTCCATACAAAATCCCAGCAAAAACAACTACCACTAACGCTGCTGCATGACCAACCACACGCCAGTCACCCCAGGCTTTAGGGAAAGGCTCCGCCGCCAAAGCCACTGAATAAACGAACACCACCAACATCCCACCCAAGTACACCATAAACAAAACTAAAGAAATAAACGAAACCCCAAGACTTAACAGTCACCCACACCCGGCCACAGACGCTAATACCAAACCAACAACCCCATAATATGGTGAAGGATTTGACGCCACACCTAAAACACCCACTGCAAAACATACCCCTAGAAAAAACACAAAATAAGACATTATTCCTGCTCAGCAACTATCCGAGACCTACGGCTTGAAAAGCCGTTATTGTATTCAACTACAGGAACCAACCACAACTATTAATGCATCCCCCCTAACACACGCCACATATCCAACCCCCCCCTTCCCCCCCCGAAGGGGCATTTGGCTATGTACGGCGTGCATATTTTTATATACCCCATACACTATATATGGTCACAGTACATTATATATGGTCCCAGTAATATAAACCAGAGACTTACTGTAATACAAGCAGGTACTAAACCCATTACATGTAAACGGACATAAACCCATCACCCCATACCTCCCAAGCCCCAAACCATGAATGATCTAAGACTAGACACCCCAACTCCCCTAAAAACACTCAACCAAACATACAAGACCACTAACAATGAATGCTTACAGGACAATACACTAATAATACTCTCTGCCACATTACTCATGTACTACGTATCAGATGGATTTATTGATCGTACACCTCACGTGAAATCAGCAACCGACTGCACATAATGTCCAATATGACTAGCTTCAGGCCCATACGTTCCCCCTAAACCCCTCGCCCTCCTCACATTTTTGCGCCTCTGGTTCCTCGGTCAGGGCCATAACCTGGGTTCACTCACCTCCTATTTGCCCTTCAAAGTGGCATCTGTGGATGAGTTGCTACCATCCCGGTGCGTTATCGCGGCATCTTTAACTATTTACGAGCCTTTGGTTCTACTTCTTTCTCTGGGTTCCGTCACAGCTGACCACGCCTGGAGGCTCCGATCAGGGACATACAATCTAAGCCAGAACACACCTGCCGCACGTCCTATCCTATATCTCACGGGTTACTCAATGAGACGGTTTGCGTATTAGGCAGTCGCATATCGGATACTGATGCACTTGATCCGCATTCAGTTATTGCTCCGCTCCACTATCCTTACATTCATGGGGTTATTTAGTGAATGCTTGACGGACATAACTAAAAAAGAAAATACTTACTGCATTTTATGGACCCCTCGAAACAAACCAGCGGATTCTAGCTAATCAGAATCACAACACAAACGTCAATCACAAAACAAAATTTACGTTTTTAAACTTTGTTAACTGCCGCTAAAATACCGCTATTTCACCATTCGTTTCGACGATGTATATATACACATATACAAAACCAAACTTATTATAGAAACTCCAGTACTAAAAACGAATAAACAAACATCGATTTTACTTAACCAATTCATTCCACTAAACTTCCAGCTAACCTAAAAACCAAACTGTCCACATAGCTTAACCAAAGCATGGCGCTGAAGTTGCCAAGATGGCACACACAATGCCTGAGGACAAAAGACTTAGTCCTAACCTTACGATTGGTTTTAGCCAAATATATACATGCAAGTATCCGCGCCCCAGTGTAAATGCCCTTAACCGCCTCTCCCCCGGCTCTAAGGAGCGGGCATCAGGCACACCCAAGCAGTAGCCCAAGACGCCTTGCGCAGCCACGCCCCCACGGGTAATCAGCAGTAATTAGTATTAAGCAATGAGTGAAAACTTGACTTAGTTATGGTAACAACCCAAGGGTTGGTAAATCTTGTGCCAGCCACCGCGGTCACACAAGAAACCCAAATCAATCGTCCCCCCACGGCGTAAAGAGTGGTAAGATGTTTATCCTATCTAACTAAGATCAAAATGCAACTAAGCTGTCATAAGCACAAGATGCACTTAAGCACACCATAAAGATGGTCTTAGAACTAACGATTGATTTAAACCCACGAAAGCCAGGGCACAAACTGGGATTAGATACCCCACTATGCCTGGCCCTAAATCTTGATACTTATAATACCCAAGTATCCGCCCGAAAACTACGAGCGCAAACGCTTAAAACTCTAAGGACTTGGCGGTACCCTAAACCCACCTAGAGGAGCCTGTTCTATAATCGATAATCCACGATAAACCCAACCACCCCTTGCCCAACATCAGCCTACATACCGCCGTCCCCAGCCCACCTCGAATGAGAGCACAACAGTGAGCAAAATAGCACCCCCCCGCTAATAAGACAGGTCAAGGTATAGCCCATGGGGTGGGAGAAATGGGCTACATTCTCTAAGATAGAGCACAACGGAAAGAAGCGTGAAACCGCTTCTGGAAGGAGGATTTAGCAGTAAAACAGGAAGATGGAGCCTGTTTTAAGCCGGCCCTGGGGTACGTACATACCGCCCGTCACCCTCCTCACAAGCCATAAAACTCCATAATTAATGCGATCAACACGCTAAAGATGAGGTAAGTCGTAACAAGGTAAGTGTACCGGAAGGTGTACTTAGAATACCAAGACGTAGCTTTAAAATTCAAAGCACTCAGCTTACACCTGAGAGATATCTACTAACCAGGATCGTCTTGAGGCCTTCCTCTAGCTCAGCCGCACAATCCAACGAAATATTAAGAATTTACTACAAGACCTAAACCAAAACATTTGACTAGTCTTAGTATAGGCGATAGAAAAGACACCCCCCCCCCGACGCGATAGAGATCCTGTACCGTAAGGGAAAGATGAAATAATAATGAAAACCTAAAGCAAAAAATAGCAAAGATTAACCCTTGTACCTCCTGCATCATGATTTAGCAAGAATAACCAAGCAAAGTGAACTAAAGTTTGCCTTCCCGAAACCCAAGCGAGCTACTTGCGAGCAGCTACCTGTGAGCGAACCCGTCTCTGTTGCAAAAGAGTGGGATGACTTGTTAGTAGAGGTGAAAAGCCAACCGAGCTGGGTGATAGCTGGTTACCTGTGAAACGAATCTAAGTTCCCCCTTAATTTTCCCCAACGGAAGAGACTAACCTGAATGAGATGATTAAGAGCTATTTAGTGGGGGTACAGCCCCACTAAAAAAGGACACAACCTCCACTAGCGGATAAACCACATTGCTAATCTTACTGTGGGCCTTAAAGCAGCCACCAACAAAGAGTGCGTCAAAGCTCAGCCACCCAAAGATATCGAAACAAAGTGACTCCCTTACCACAAACAGGTTAACCTATGAACATAGGAGAATTAATGCTAAAATAAGTAACTTGGGACTACACTCCCTCTAACGGCGCAAGCTTACATAGAACATTATTAACAGACAACTTATATGAAAACTCCTACAAGACTGCATATTACATAACACTGTTAACCCGACCCAGGAGCGCCTACTAAGACGATTAAAATCTGTGAAAGGAACTCGGCAAACTAATCAGGGCCCGACTGTTTACCAAAAACATAGCCTTCAGCTAACAACAAGTATTGAAGGTGATGCCTGCCCAGTGACTTAAGTTCAACGGCCGCGGTATCCTAACCGTGCAAAGGTAGCGCAATCAATTGTCCCATAAATCGAGACTTGTATGAATGGCTAAACGAGGTCTTAGCTGTCTCTCACGGATAATCAGTGAAATTGATCTCCCTGTGCAAAAGCAGGGATGTGAACATAAGACGAGAAGACCCTGTGGAACTTAAAAATCAACGACCACCGCGGAAGACAAACTAAACCCAACGGGCACACTACCCTCCAGACACTTGGTCGACATTTTTCGGTTGGGGCGACCTTGGAGAAAAACAGATCCTCCAAAAACAAGACCACATATCTTTACCTAGAGACACCTCTCAAAGTGCTAATAGCGACCAGACCCAATAAAATTGACTAATGGACCAAGCTACCCCAGGGATAACAGCGCAATCTCCCTCAAGAGCCCATATCGACAGGGAGGTTTACGACCTCGATGTTGGATCAGGACAACCTAATGGTGCAGCCGCTATTAAGGGTTCGTTTGTTCAACGATTAACAGTCCTACGTGATCTGAGTTCAGACCGGAGCAATCCAGGTCGGTTTCTATCTATGTGATACTCTCCCTAGTACGAAAGGATTGGGAAAGTGAGGCCAATACTGCAGGCATGCCTCCCCTCTAAATAGTGAAACCAACTAAACTATGAAGAAGACCAACACCACTTAATCCACTAGTCCTAGAAAAGGACCAGCTAGGGTGGCAGAGACAGGCAAATGCAAAAGGCTTAAGCCCTTTATCCAGAGGTTCAAATCCCCTCCCTAGCTTTACCCCAATGACACAACCAACAATAATAAACTGCTTTGTTATGTCCCTCCTTTACATCATCCCTATCCTAATCGCCGTAGCCTTCTTAACCCTTGTAGAACGAAAAATCCTAAGCTACATACAATCCCGCAAAGGCCCTAACATCGTAGGGCCTTTTGGCCTACTTCAACCAATCGCAGATGGAGTAAAACTATTTACCAAAGAACCAATCCGACCCTCCACCTCCTCACCTCTGCTATTCATTACAATACCTATATTAGCACTTCTACTAGCCCTTACCGTCTGAACTCCTCTTCCCCTCCCATTCCCCCTAGTAGACCTAAATCTGGGAGTCCTCTTCATGGTGGCAATATCAAGCCTAGCTGTTTACTCCATCCTATGATCAGGCTGAGCCTCAAACTCAAAGTATGCTCTAATTGGTGCCCTGCGAGCAGTTGCACAAACCATCTCATATGAGGTCACACTAGCCATTATCCTACTATCAGTAATTATACTGAGCGGGAGCTACACACTGACCACCTTCGCCATTGCCCAAGAACCCCTATACTTCATTTTCTCCTCATGACCCCTTGCAATAATGTGGTACGTCTCTACCCTCGCTGAAACAAACCGAGCACCCTTCGATCTCACAGAGGGAGAATCTGAACTCGTCTCCGGCTTTAACGTCGAATATGCTGCTGGACCATTCGCCTTATTCTTCCTAGCCGAATACGCCAACATTATACTAATAAATACACTTACGGCCATCTTATTCCTAAATCCCAGCGCCCTAGGACCCTCCCCAGAGCTATTCCCCATCATCCTAGCCACAAAAACACTCCTACTATCCGCAGGCTTCCTATGAATTCGAGCTTCATACCCTCGATTCCGATATGACCAGCTAATACATCTCTTATGAAAAAACTTCCTACCCCTCACACTAGCCCTATGCCTCTGACACACTAGCATACCAATCTGCTATGCAGGCCTGCCTCCTTCTATGAGGAAATGTGCCTGAATCCCAAAGGGTCACTGTGATAAAGTGAACATAGAGGTATAACAGCCCTCTCATTTCCTGCCTTTTAGCCCTAGAAAAGTAGGAATTGAACCTACACAAGAGAGATCAAAACTCTCTATACTTCCCTTATATTATTTTCTAGTAGGGTCAGCTAATAAAGCTATCGGGCCCATACCCCGAAAATGGCGGTTCAACTCCACCCCCTACTAATGAACCCGCATGCAACTCCAATAATAGTCCTCAGTCTCATCCTAGGAACAACAATTACAATCTCCAGCAACCACTGAGTCATAGCCTGAGCCGGACTAGAAATCAACACACTCGCCATCATCCCCCTTATCGCTAAATCCCACCACCCACGAGCAGTAGAAGCAGCGACAAAGTACTTCCTAACACAGGCTGCCGCGTCCGCCTTAGTACTGTTCTCAAGTATAATAAATGCCTGAGCCACCGGCCAATGAGATATTCTACAAATAAACCACCCAACCTCCTGCATGCTACTCACAGCCGCAATTGCAATCAAACTAGGACTAGTTCCCTTTCACTTTTGATTTCCAGAGGTCATACAAGGATCCCCCCTGATAACAGCCCTCCTACTCTCGACCGTCATAAAATTTCCCCCCCTAACCCTCCTGTTACTAACATCCAAGTCACTCAATACAACCCTGCTTACTGCAATAGCTCTAGCCTCAGCGGCACTCGGGGGCTGAATGGGGTTAAACCAAACCCAAACACGCAAAATTATGGCCTTCTCATCTATTTCTCACCTGGGTTGAATTGCCGTCGTCCTAGTCTATAGCCCAAAACTAGCCTTAATTACATTCTACCTCTATGTAATCATAACATCAGCCGTATTCCTAGCCCTTAATAAAATTAAAGCCCTAAAACTATCAACAATCCTAACCTCATGAACAAAAACCCCAGTACTAAATGCCACTCTAATACTAATCCTCCTATCCTTAGCAGGTCTTCCCCCGATAACAGGATTCCTGCCAAAATGACTTATCGTCCAAGAACTAACTAAACAAGAAATAGCACCAACGGCAACAGCAATCGCCATGCTATCCCTGCTAAGCCTATTTTTCTACCTGCGCCTTGCATACCACGCAACAATTACTCTCCCCCCAAACTCCTCAAACCACATGAAACAGTGGTATACCAACAAAGGACCAAGCACGTTCACCGCAATCCTAGCTTCACTCTCAATCCTCCTGCTCCCCCTCTCCCCTATAATCCACGCAATTGTCTAAGAAACTTAGGATAACCCGCAAACCGAAGGCCTTCAAAGCCTTAAATAAGAGTTAAACCCTCTTAGTTTCTGCCAACTTAAGACTTATAGGACATTAACCTATATCCCCTGAATGCAAATCAGGCACTTTAATTAAGCTAAAGCCTTATCTAAGCGGGTGGGCCTCGATCCCACAACAATCTTAGTTAACAGCTAAGCGCCAAAACCGACTGGCTTCCGCCTATGATAGGCCCCGGCGTACATACACGCATCGATGAGCTTGCAACTCAACATGAACTTCACTACGGAGCCGATAAGAAGAGGATTTGAACCCCTGTAAAAAGGACTACAGCCTAACGCTTAAACACTCAGCCATCTTACCTGTGACTTTTATCAATCGATGATTATTCTCCACCAACCACAAAGACATCGGAACTCTATACCTCATCTTTGGAGCATGAGCAGGAATAATTGGCACTGCACTTAGCTTGCTGATCCGCGCAGAATTGGGACAACCTGGAACTCTTCTAGGGGATGACCAAATCTACAACGTAATCGTCACGGCCCACGCCTTCGTAATAATCTTCTTTATAGTCATGCCCATTATAATCGGGGGCTTCGGAAACTGACTAGTTCCCCTAATAATTGGCGCCCCTGACATGGCATTTCCCCGGATAAACAACATAAGCTTCTGACTCCTGCCACCATCGTTCCTCCTTCTCCTAGCATCATCCACTGTAGAAGCCGGTGCTGGCACAGGATGAACCGTATACCCACCTTTAGCGGGAAACCTAGCCCACGCTGGGGCATCAGTAGACCTAGCTATTTTCTCTCTCCACTTAGCTGGTGTCTCTTCCATCCTAGGGGCAATTAACTTCATTACCACAGCTATTAACATAAAACCCCCCGCACTTTCACAATACCAAACCCCCCTGTTCGTTTGATCTGTACTAATCACTGCCATCCTACTCCTCCTATCACTACCCGTACTTGCTGCCGGCATTACAATGTTACTAACGGACCGAAACCTAAACACCACATTCTTCGACCCAGCAGGAGGAGGAGACCCAATCCTGTACCAACATCTATTTTGATTCTTCGGACATCCAGAGGTGTATATCCTAATTTTACCAGGGTTCGGAATCATCTCACACGTAGTTACCTACTACTCCGGTAAAAAAGAACCATTTGGCTACATAGGAATAGTATGGGCTATACTATCCATTGGCTTCCTAGGGTTCATCGTATGAGCCCACCACATGTTCACCGTAGGAATAGACGTTGACACCCGAGCCTACTTCACATCAGCCACTATAATCATTGCCATTCCCACTGGCATCAAAGTTTTCAGCTGACTGGCTACACTTCACGGAGGCACAATTAAATGGGATCCCCCAATGCTTTGAGCCCTGGGGTTCATTTTCCTCTTCACCATCGGAGGATTAACTGGAATTGTCCTAGCAAACTCCTCCCTTGACATCGCTCTACACGACACGTACTATGTCGTAGCCCACTTCCACTACGTACTCTCCATAGGAGCTGTCTTTGCAATTCTAGCAGGATTCACCCACTGATTCCCACTCCTTACTGGGTTCACCTTACACCAGACATGAGCAAAAGCCCACTTCGGGGTAATATTCACTGGAGTAAACCTAACATTTTTCCCACAACATTTCCTAGGACTAGCAGGAATACCCCGGCGATACTCAGACTACCCCGATGCCTATACAATATGAAACACTGTATCCTCTATTGGCTCCCTAATCTCAATAGTAGCAGTAATCATGCTGCTCTTTATTATCTGGGAGGCCTTCTCAGCTAAACGTATGGTCCTACAACCAGAACTAACAGCTACAAACGTCGAGTGAATCCACGGCTGCCCCCCACCCTACCACACCTTCGAGGAACCTGCCTTCGTTCAAGTACAAGAAAGGAAGGAGTCGAACCCTCATAGGCTGGTTTCAAGCCAACTGCATTAACCATTAATGCTTCTTTCTTATGGGGTGTTAGTAAACCAATTACATAACCTTGTCAAGGCTAAATCACGGGTGAAAACCCCGTACATCCCACGTGGCCAACCACTCCCAACTAGGATTCCAAGACGCCTCCTCACCAATCATAGAAGAACTCGTTGAATTCCATGACCATGCCCTAATCGTCGCGCTAGCAATTTGCAGCTTAGTCCTATATCTCCTGACCCACATACTAATAGAAAAACTCTCATCCAATGCAGTAGATGCCCAAGAAGTAGAACTAGTCTGAACGATCCTACCAGCCATCGTCCTGGTGTTACTAGCTCTGCCTTCCCTACAAATCCTCTACATAATAGACGAAATCGACGAACCCGACCTTACACTAAAAGCCATCGGCCATCAATGATACTGAAGCTATGAGTACACGGACTTCAAAGACCTGTCATTTGACTCCTACATAATCCCCACTACAGACCTGCCAAAAGGACACTTCCGACTACTAGAAGTTGATCACCGAGTGGTTGTCCCAATAGAATCCCCAATCCGCGTGATTATTACTGCCGGAGATGTACTACACTCATGAGCAGTTCCAACACTAGGAGTAAAAACAGACGCAATCCCTGGCCGACTCAACCAAACCTCATTTATCACCACCCGGCCCGGGATTTTTTACGGACAATGCTCAGAAATTTGTGGGGCAAACCACAGCTACATGCCCATCGTAGTAGAATCCACTCCACTTCCACACTTCGAAGCCTGATCATCCCTGTTATCAGCATCCTAACCATTAAGAAGCTATGCAACAGCACTAGCCTTTTAAGCTAGCTACAGGGGACATATTCCCCCTTAATGGTATGCCACAACTCAACCCCGCACCATGATTCTCCATCATAGTCATAACCTGAGTAACCTTCGCCCTACTTATCCAGCCAAAGTTACTAGCATTCTCCATGGTAAACCCACCATCAAATAAACCCTCACTTACCACAAAACCCACACCATGACCCTGACCATGAACCTAAGTTTCTTTGACCAATTCTCTAGCCCTTATCTTCTAGGAATTCCACTAATTGCACTATCTTTACTATTCCCAGCTTTACTACTTCCATCACCAGACAGCCGATGAATCAATAACCGGCTATCCACCATCCAATCATGACTCTTACAGTTAATCACAAAACAACTAATAATTCCTCTAAACAAGAATGGCCACAAATGGGCCCTAATACTTACATCCCTAATAATAATACTCCTAATAATCAACCTCCTAGGACTCCTACCATACACGTTCACCCCAACCACCCAACTGTCCATAAACATGGCCCTGGCATTCCCACTATGACTGGCAACCCTCCTAACAGGCCTACGAAACCAACCATCAACTTCTCTAGCCCACCTACTGCCCGAAGGCACCCCAACCCCCCTAATCCCAGCGTTAATCATAATTGAAACAACCAGCCTACTTATCCGACCATTGGCCCTAGGAGTCCGGCTCACAGCCAACCTTACAGCAGGCCACCTACTCATCCAACTCATCTCTACGGCCTCCGTAGCACTTGCACCCACCCTCCCCGCGGTGTCCATTCTAACCGTAGCTATCCTGCTACTCCTCACTATCCTAGAAGTAGCCGTAGCCATAATCCAAGCCTACGTTTTCGTACTCCTGTTAAGCTTATACTTACAAGAAAACATCTAATGGCACACCAAGCACACTCCTACCACATAGTTGACCCAAGCCCATGGCCAATCTTCGGGGCCGTAGCAGCCCTGCTCACAACCTCTGGGCTAATTATATGATTTCACTACAACTCCTCCATACTATTAGCTATGGGTCTCCTCTCTATGCTCCTAGTTATACTACAGTGGTGGCGGGATATCGTCCGGGAGAGCACGTTCCAAGGCCACCATACCCCTACAGTCCAGAAGGGCCTACGATACGGCATAATCCTTTTCATCACATCTGAAGCATTCTTCTTCCTAGGATTCTTCTGAGCATTCTTCCACTCAAGCCTAGCCCCAACGCCAGAGCTAGGGGGCCAATGGCCTCCAGTAGGAATCAAACCCCTAAACCCCATAGAAGTCCCCCTACTAAATACAACCATCCTATTAGCTTCAGGTGTTACTGTTACATGGGCCCACCACAGCATTACAGAAGGAAACCGCAAACAAGCTACACAAGCACTAGCCCTGACGATCCTACTAGGACTCTACTTCACAGCTCTACAAGCAATGGAGTACTACGAAGCCCCATTCTCAATTGCTGATAGTGTTTACGGCTCCACCTTCTTTGTCGCCACTGGATTCCATGGTCTTCATGTAATCATTGGCTCTTCGTTCCTATCTGTCTGCCTGCTTCGGCTTATTAAATTCCATTTTACATCAGATCACCACTTCGGATTTGAAGCAGCGGCCTGGTACTGACATTTCGTCGACGTCATTTGACTATTCCTCTACATAACCATCTACTGATGAGGATCTTACTCTTCTAGTATATTAATTACAATCGACTTCCAATCCCTAAAATCTGGTGAAAGCCCAGAGAAGAGTAATGAACATACTTACATTCATATTCGCAATATCATTTACCCTAAGCGCAGCCCTAACCACCCTCAACTTCTGACTTGCCCAAATAAACCCAGACTCAGAAAAACTGTCACCGTACGAATGTGGATTCGACCCACTCGGATCTGCTCGACTCCCATTCTCAATCCGATTCTTCCTAGTGGCTATTCTATTTCTTCTATTTGACTTAGAAATCGCACTACTCCTCCCACTCCCCTGAGCAATCCAACTAGAATCCCCCCTACTAACTCTCACTTGAACCTCGACCATGTTATTACTCCTAACATTAGGACTCGCCTATGAGTGAACCCAAGGGGGCCTAGAATGGGCCGAATAGTAGAAAGTTAGTCTAACTAAGACAGTTGATTTCGACTCAACAAATTACAGATAACCCTGTAACTTTCTCATGTCACCCCTACACATGAGCTTCTACTCTGCCTTCGTTCTTAGCGGATTAGGCCTAGCCTTCCATCGAACCCACCTAGTATCCGCCCTACTATGCCTAGAAAGCATAATACTCTCAATATTTGTAGGACTAACAATATGACCAATCGACAACCAAACCCCATCATTCATAGTAGTACCCATTCTTATACTAACCTTTTCAGCATGTGAAGCAGGCACAGGCCTAGCCATCTTAGTTGCCTCTACCCGAACCCACGGCTCCGACCACCTACACAACCTAAACCTCCTACGATGCTAAAAATTATTCTACCAACAGTCATACTCCTTCCAACAGCCCTACTATCGCCCCCTAAATTCCTCTGAACCAACACCACTGCATACAGTTTCCTAATCGCTGCCCTAAGCCTCCAGTGACTACTCCCAACGTACTACCCCTACAAGTGCCTCACTCAGTGAACGGGCATTAACCAAATCTCCTCCCCTCTCCTGGTCCTATCTTGCTGATTACTCCCCCTAATAATCATAGCGAGCCAAAATCATCTCCAACAAGAGCCCATACCACGTAAACGAATTTTCATCTCAACACTAATCATAGTCCAACCCTTTATCCTCTTAGCCTTTTCAGCGACTGAGTTAGCACTATTCTACATCTCCTTCGAAGCAACACTCATTCCCACGTTAATCCTAATCACACGATGAGGAAACCAACCAGAACGACTAAGCGCTGGCATTTACCTCTTGTTCTACACCCTAATCAGCTCACTGCCCCTGCTAATTGCAATCATGCACCTATACGTAAAAATCGGCACCCTACACCTACCAACTCTAGAACTAACGCACCCAGCCGTATCTAACACATGAACAGGAGTGATAACCGGACTAGCCCTCCTCCTAGCATTCATAGTGAAAGCCCCACTGTACGGCCTACACCTCTGACTCCCCAAAGCCCACGTAGAAGCACCAATCGCAGGGTCCATGCTCCTCGCTGCTCTGCTCCTAAAATTAGGAGGGTATGGAATCATACGAGTCACCCTACTAATAGGCCCACTATCCAACACACTCCACTACCCTTTCCTAACCCTAGCCCTATGAGGCGCTCTAATAACAAGTTCCACCTGCCTGCGGCAACCAGATCTGAAATCACTGATTGCTTACTCATCTGTCAGCCACATAGGACTAGTAATTGCCGCAGGAATAATCCAAACCCACTGATCTTTCTCTGGTGCAATAATCTTAATAATTTCTCACGGGCTAACCTCCTCCATACTATTCTGCCTAGCCAACACAAACTACGAACGCACCCACAGCCGAATCCTTCTACTCACACGAGGCCTACAACCCCTCCTGCCCCTAATAGCCACATGATGACTACTAGCTAACCTGACAAACATAGCCTTACCCCCAACAACTAACCTGATAGCAGAATTAACTATCATAATCACCCTATTTAACTGATCTGCCTTTACAATTATCCTTACAGGAATCGCAACTCTATTAACCGCCTCATACACCCTATTTATGCTATTAATAACCCAACGAGGCCCTACCCCATCCCACATTACCTCAATACAAAACTCAACTACACGAGAACACTTACTAATAGCACTTCACATCATCCCAATGTTCCTCCTCATTCTAAAACCTGAACTAATCTCAGGAATCCCCCTATGCAGATATAGTTTTAAACCAAACATTAGACTGTGATTCTAAAAATAGAGGTTCAAACCCTCTTACCTGCCGAGGGGAGGTTTAACCAACAAGAACTGCTAACTCCTGCATCTGAGTCTAAAACCTCAGTCCCCTCAACTTTTAAAGGATAATAGCAATCCATTGGTCTTAGGCGCCACTGATCTTGGTGCAACTCCAAGTAAAAGTAGTGAACCCCGCACTACTCCTCAACTCCCTAACGTTATTAACACTGATAACCCTAACCATCCCAATTATTATACCCTTTCTAATCAAAAACTTCAAAAACACTCCATTAATCATTACCCGTACTGTCAAGACAGCATTCCTAATCAGCTTAGCCCCAATAACTACATTCCTGTACTACGGCGTAGAGTCCGTCACCTGCCACTGAAACTGAAAATTCATCATAAACTTCAAAATCCCCCTAAGTCTAAAAATAGACCAATACTCAATAACATTCCTTCCCATTGCCCTATTCGTAACATGATCAATCCTGCAATTCGCCATATGGTACATAGCCTCAGAGCCATATATAACCAAATTCTTCACCTATCTATTAACATTCCTAATCGCCATGCTCCTTCTTACCACCGCAAACAACATGTTCTTACTCTTTGTGGGCTGAGAAGGAGTCGGAATTATGTCATTCCTTCTCATCGGGTGATGACAAGGCCGAGCGGACGCTAATACGGCCGCCTTACAGGCAGTGATTTACAACCGAATCGGCGACATCGGGCTTATCCTAAGCATAGCATGACTAGCCTCAACCCTTAACACCTGAGAAATCCAACAAACCATCTACCCACACCAAACACCAACCCTGCCCCTCCTGGGGCTAATTCTCGCTGCCGCAGGAAAATCCGCCCAATTCGGACTTCACCCATGACTCCCTGCAGCAATGGAAGGCCCAACTCCAGTATCAGCCCTACTACACTCCAGCACCATAGTAGTAGCCGGAATCTTCTTACTTATCCGAATACACCCAATACTAGCCACTAACCAAACAGCCCTAACCATCTGCCTGTGCCTCGGCGCCCTCTCAACCCTATTCGCCGCCACATGCGCCTTAACCCAAAATGATATCAAAAAAATCATTGCCTTTTCAACATCTAGCCAACTAGGACTAATAATAGTCTCCATTGGCTTAAACCTCCCACAACTAGCATTCCTACACATCTCAACCCACGCCTTCTTCAAAGCCATGCTATTCCTATGCTCCGGCTCAATCATCCACAACTTAAATGGAGAGCAAGACATCCGAAAAATAGGCGGCCTGCAAAAAACACTCCCTGTCACCACTTCATGCCTTACCATCGGCAACTTAGCACTAATAGGAACACCCTTCCTAGCAGGATTCTATTCAAAAGACCTGATCATTGAAAATCTAAACACATCATACCTAAACAGCTGAGCCCTCATACTAACACTGCTAGCCACAGCATTCACTGCAACATACAGCGTACGAATAACCCTACTAGTACAAGCCGGACAAACCCGCACAGCCCCAATAACACCAATAAACGAAAACAACCCCCTAATCACCGGCCCTCTCACCCGACTCGCTCTCGGCAGCATTACAGTAGGAATACTAATTACATCATTCATTCCACCTGCCAAAACACCCCCCATGACCATACCAATTATCACCAAAACCGCTGCTATTATAGTGACAATTCTAGGAATCGCCCTAGCCCTAGAACTCCCCAACATAACACACGCCCTAACCCACCCCAAACCAAACTCCCTTATAAACTTCTCATCACTACTAGGCTACTTCAACCCCCTAGTACATCGACTTTGCTCAAAAACCCTACTAGACAAAGGCCAAAAAATTGCCCTACACCTGATCGACCCCCTATGACTTAAAATAGTAGGACCAGAAGGCCTCGCCAGCCTGCAAGTAGCCACAAGCAAAGCAATCACCCCAATACACACAGGACTCATCAAAAGCTACCTAGGGTCATTCGCCCTCTCCATCCTAGTAATAATCCTGGCAACACACAGAACCTCTA